TTACATTAGGGATTGGCGACTTACCCATTCAGTGACTTTGGCACTGGACGTTCTCAAAATGGGTACTATCGGGTCGGGTGAATTAGAGAATAGACAGACGCCTGTTGGCATTCCAGCCTATCCGAAAGAGGATCGTACCTCTTGGTCGTGAATATCTGAATAGGACGAACCCGCCTCCGTGGATATCTTTGCTTCGGAACAAAGCAATTAGAATTAGGCTCGGTCAACTGGAATGTGGGGAGATCTTCCAATTGAGGAGATCTATCGACCTGAGACGAAGAGAAAGGTCTATCTATCTTCTTTAGTTATTCAATGAAACCAATGATTCGTTATTGGAGCAGATAGCAACAACCATTTCAGCGGACATGCGTATTTTCCGATGGATTTACATGGTTTCATTAGTATAAATTGTTTGATGTAGCGAGTAATAGGCTCTTTCGCCGTTCAAGAATTCTTGTTTAGGCAGTTCATATCATCCACACATAGTTATCTAAGATTTCAATTCTTCCATGTTTCAGCAGTAGCATATTGTTCCACGGAGCTAAGGCCAAAAAGATGGAAGAAACAAGTGTTTCCACGACTCTACCATCCGGCCAATTCTGTTCCACTTAATCCCCCTTTCATGGGCACATATCTTTACGGCTAAGGAATGGGGAATCTTTCTCCTGTTACATGAATCAAATGTTTCATTTCATCCGGGAAAAGCCATCTCTTTCTCAACAATGTCTTTGTCATTTGATCCAATAGCGTTCCGTTAGATAGGAACAGATTTGATAAATACTGATAACTCTCGGATAGAGTATTAGAACGGAAAGATCCATTAGATAATGAACTATTGGTTCTAAACCATCTCTGGCGATGAATCAACAATTCGAAGTGCTTTTCTTGCGTATTCTTGATGAACCAGCGTTTATATATAGATGTAGGAGGATTTGTTTGGGAAGCAATAAGCCCCTTTGACATCTCTTCATCTGCAAAGAATTCTCGACGTGAAAACACAGAGACAGAGGGCTGATCTTTGAATAGGGAAAAGAATGGATCCGCAGGGTCCCAAATGAATTGGCTTGTTCGAAAAAAGCCTTGTTCTTTGGAAGATCTATCTCGTGTCCGGTACTGCATGGTTCCACTCTGCAAGAACTCCGAATCATTCTCTTTATGATAAATGATCCATTTGCCCCGAAATGACCCAGTCCAATAGGGAAATCCCAATTCAGTGGGCCTTTCGATACAATCAAATAGATTGCGCCATATTCTAGGAGCCCAAACTATGTGATTGAATAAATCCTCCTCTATCTGTTGCGGATCGAGGGCCCCTTCCCCTTCTTCAAACTCCGATTCGTATTTTTCATATAGAAATCTCTGATCAACGATAGAACAAGATCCATTTTGCATCATATCTAACTGATTCCTTGGTTCGGACCGAAGGAGTAATGTCACTCGATTATTATCAAACTGACTGCAATATTTTTCTGTCCGTGAGGATCCCGCCAGAGCCAGAGCGCCTTCTACTTCTAATAGTAATAATAGTAATAGGCCATGAACTAGATCAGAATCATTCTCAACGAATCCATACGAAGTGATCCAATTTTTTTCATCGTGTCTGGATGAAGACCAAAGATCTTGAGCGACCAATCCGGCAGAACAACTCAAAAGATAAAGAAGTATCGTGAATTTCTTCATGCTCGTTCCAAGTTCGAAGTACCATTTGTACAAATAAGAATCCTCTCCCTTACAGGATTTCTTCTTCATATAGATAGATATAGGATCTATGGGGCAATTACTTAGAAGTACATTTTGTGTAACAGCCCTTCCTATCTGATAGAAAAGGATCCCATGATCCTGAACCGATCTTATCTGGGATCGAAAATCCCAAGTTTTTCTATGAAGAGCTGATCTAATTGTATTAGTTTCTATAATGGATTTCTTCTGTGTAATACTAATTGATAGGGCCTCATTGATAAGTGCTACAAGATCTCGCGCATTGGAACCCATGGTTATGGACCCGAATCCGTTAGTATGGAACATCTTCTTTTCCAGGTGAAATCCTCTAGTATATGAAAGAATGAAAAAGTGCTTTCGTTGTTGTGGAAGAAGAAGCCTTCGTATCTTAATGCATGTATTGAATTTCTTCGGAGCTATTAGAGCGGGATCCACTTTTTGGGGAATATGAGTCGAAGCAATAACAAGAATCTTTCCAGTGGAACATCTTTCACAATCCCTGGAGAGATAGTTCTCTAATAGACCGAGGGATAAGTAATTCGACTCATTCACATGCAGATCATGAATGTTTGGAATCCATATTATGCAAGGAGACATTGCTTTTGCTAATTCGAATTGAAGGGTGATATCAAATCGGTCTATTTTCGGCGTCATATACATAGTTAGCACATTCGTCATAGTTAGCAGCTCCGTATCAATATCAAGGTCATCATCACTATCATCAATATCGTCACTATCATCAATATCGTCACTATCATCAATATCGATATCATCAATAAGATAACCTTTAGGCTTGTCATCCAGGAACTTGTTCGGAAATACCGTAATGAAAGGAACATAGGAGTTTGTCGCTAGGTATTTGACCAAACAGGATCGTCCAGTTCCTATAGAACCTATCACTAAAATACCTCTAGAAGGGGATAGGGCTAAGCGGAGCGAAAAGGGTTTTCCATGAGAAGATGGGGAATGAAAAATATTAGCCCCACACGAGGTTTGTGAATAAGTGATTGTATGATAATGAGCAAGGAATATCCGTCTTTCTGCTAAACAGGATCTATTGAACTCATAATTCATTAGATCCTTTTGATGAATGTCAACTAAGTATCGTAAGGAAATTGATCCCGGTTGTTCAATCATTTGATAACCAGAGTCATTCTTTGATAAATGATCACTATGAGTCAGACTCAATAGAATTTGATCAATCCTTTTTTCTGTCGTTAAGGTGGAGAACTGAACCAAGAATTCTCTTTCTTCATCATCAATCGAATCACTGTTCGCGACCCAGAATTCTATTTTCTCATCAATCCAATCACCGTTCACGTTTTTTCTTTTTCTTATCAATGAATAGATCTCTTTACTTGTACGACTTAGATGTCTCGTATTTCTCGAAAAAATGATTCGATTGATGGGATTTGGTATGATACTTACAAGATCGATGAGATTGATCTTCCAATCTTTCTTCTTAGAACGTATTGATTTGACCCCATAAGCGGGACCACCACCCAATAGCATGTTGCCACCAGAAGCAGAACCCCGTATTTCTTCCAGAGAATCTCCTAATTGTTCCAGAACAACTAGAAAGAGATTCTTTAACCAGAAAGGATTCAGTTCAGATGGAGGATACCTATCAAGAAGTTTTCTAAATTCCATCATGTATGATGGAATCATCAAAGATTTGATCTTTTCTAACTCTGTCTGTAACTCACTAGAGGCTCGGGAAACAAAGAGAAGATGTATACGAACGAGATATCCAGCAACAAGAAGAAGGAAAAAGATGGAATAGAGGAACTCCCGAGCATTTGTTGATCTCAGATGTGCCCATATCAATGGAACGGGTGACTCATTCTTTCGATGAATCATTTCTTCGGACAGAAGAAGATTCTGTAAACATTGACTCGAAATCTCACTTATCAGAGTCCATTGTGGAAGAATCTTCTGAAGAATTGGCCGTGATATATCTGATCCATGCATGATATCATGAAAAATGGATACAAATTTTTGACTACTACTCAGTATCGGCAATGGGTCTGAAAGAGTATCTAAAAGGGTGAAATTGAGATATTTGCACCCTGTCGAAGTAAAGAACCATGGCATATATGTTTGGAACAGATTCCATTTTGAGAGATTTGAAAAAGCACTATCTCGTTGAAAGGTTCTATACATCTGCCCTTTCTCAACGCATTTCTTTAGACAAAGACTCCGTTTTTTCCTCTTTCCGGATGGTAAATATTTCTCAGAACATGGAGTGTGAATCAAACCCATGTTTGAATTGAAACTGAGATACTGATGCAAGTTATTCCCTTCTGAATCAGATAGATTCATATCTGAAAGAGGCTGACAATAAGTTTTTTCCAAATTGACTATTTGTTCCTCTGTTAGAGGTGTTGCAGAAATGTCTGCGATCGAGTAAATAGCTCCACGAACGAATGGATCGGATCGAATTGGAAAATGGAAAGATTTGTACAAGTTATACGTTTCATCACCACTTTGTGGAAAATCGTTAGGGATGAAGATGTCAGATACCTGTGACTCGATTGGTGAAATAGTCTCTCTCTCCAAATCTTTTTTACCGACGCACAAAGAAAAGATTTTGTTGCGAATGGACAAGATATTGAGGAATTGTCCATATGTAAGATCATAATTATTGATACGGGTCTTTTCCACATCAAAGGGGAATCTTTTGTTACAATAGAACCAGAAGTGATGTGGATCATTCAAGAATCGAAGTCGATTTGCTTTATAAAAAGAAGATATCAATGAACTTCTATGAAATGGTTTCACGGGATTCAGCCAATTGTCTCGATCGTGGGATATCATTGAGAAATAGGAATCCGTGTTATCAAAGGATTTCCTGCGATTCTTTCTAGTATGGAATGAGTCAATCACCCGCTTTGGTATCTTTTTGAACAAAAATGGTAATATTGTTCCTCCATTGATCAAGAATTTTGGTCTTTGGGAAGTATCATGATCATCCAATAAGAAGGGTTTCAATTTCTTCAAATGAACGATTTGAACACCTATGGATTCTAACAACTGATTGCAGAGTTGATCATTCGGACCTTTCAATTCATAGATGTGGATCTCGGACCTATGAATGGGGATATTCCCGATACTCACAAAGAAAAAGGGAAGTGACTTGGACAAAAAGAAACGAAGTGACTTGGACAAAAAGAGAAGTGACTTGGACAAAAAGAAACGAAGTGACTTGGACAAATCTTCTTTGTCGATAGCCTCGGACCAATCAATCGAATATTGATTAATACGTAATCGATCGAACACTACTTGCACTACTTGAAAAGGATTCTTCTGTTCAGAAACGAAATGTTCCAAATGTTCCTGGAAATTCTTGCTCCCATTGGACCATTTGTATCTATATGCATCAGGATCCCGATTCATGGATCTCTCAGTTCGAGAAATAAGAGGATCAAACCATTTCTTCTGACTCTTTTTCAAATTCGATAAATGTTGGTTGATCATATATTTCATTAGAGTTATATGATTCAGAGTATCATTTCCTATTTGATCCCTTTGAATTCCATATTCGAAGTTGCGATCGGATCTATTCATTAAAAAGAATCGATTCGATACATTTCTTATGTACCCATAGGTGCTATATTGGATTTGAATCAGATTTCGGATCAATCTATATTGATTGACTGCCTCCATTATGTTTCTGATCCTTCGAGAAAAAGATTCATTCTCCTCATAAAAAAGAGGAGGTAGAACCAATAAAGATTTCTTTTTCGATTCATCTCTGGAGTTGAATACCTCATTCAAGAATTTTTTTTGATCCAACCCGTAGGAATCAATAGAAAAGGCAAATCCCCTATGAAACACCAGATCCGGCTCGGTTATTGATAGAGTGAATAGATCCGCCATTTCTGGGAATCTCTCTTCTGATTCAAAAAAATCGTGGCGTAACGCGTATCCCCCTTTGTTCAGGTCATGGAATAGATGAAAGAAATCAAAAAATGGATTTTTGTTCAAGAATGAAATCTTATTGGAACTGTCCATATCCGGTTCATCCTTCGGAACCAGATCCGGGATGTGATATGGTTCCGAAGGATGAATTGAGACGGTATCTTGTAAATACGTAATTATCTTGAATATATCAACCATTTCTTTATTTTCCGCTCGCCTGGAAGGGACAAAAGAAACATCTTGTTTTTTCTTCAACAATTTATGATCTCTAGTGGACCTCTCGGTAGGATTCGAACCCAGATGAAGTTCTGACCATCTGTCAGAGAAAAAAGAACGAATTGATCTTGTAGGATTCCCAAGAAATTCTTCGATTTCTTCCGGAAGCAGATGATTATTCATCCGCTTCTCAGGTTCCGTGAATAGCCAGGACATGGAGGAAGATCCAAAAAGGCATTTCGGGAATCGATCTGATTCTATCTCTGTTCGTTCCGTTTGAAGAAAGGAAGGATCCCAAAGAATCGATCTCTCTTTTAGTTGCTGAATCTCTGTTTGATCGATCAATGTGTGATATTCTGAATTCTCATTTCTAACGGAATCGAAATGATCTCTGGATTGATCAGAAGAAGATCCTTTCCATTGGCTAGAATCCGTTACTTGAACGAAAATAGATCTTGTGGAATCATATTGAATATTTGACAATACATTCCGTACCTTGCTAAAAAACCGATCCTTGTTTACCAACCACACATTGTCTAACCAAATCCAATTCTCTCTCTTCCTCAAAAAATCCGATTCGTGCTGATTCTTCCCCCAACTAACGAAGAGATCTTGGCGGAATTGCCACATATGAAATTGAGCACAATTTTGCAAAGAAATACCCCACTTGTTTATCGAGAAGAGATGGGAAACATGCTCAATATCATTGGATTGCATAGTTGCCCCAGCTCCTTGTTGTTTGAAGAAACTCTCCCCCTGAATTGGTCTTTTTTCACGAAAAGCAGACATGAGATAACAAATCAAGTCTTTCCCTAAGAGCTGTCCCGAATTCAAGTTGATTATGTTTCGTTTCTTCCTCGGAGAAAGACGATCAAACAATTCCCAATCATGGTCCTTGCGGATCGGATCATCCGTATAGGATAAAAAAAGAAACTCCAGATATTTGCTATCTTTCTCTTTAAATGAGATCTCAATTCCAGCTACGGTTTCATTAGATATCTGACAACTAGAATCCCTCTTTTTTCCGATCCGGTTCCTCCACCACCGCGAACCCCGGTTAGATTCAGGCATGATACGCTTTTTCTTTCTTGGGATAACCCAAGTACTCTCTTGCGGATCCATGAAACAACTCTCAGAAATCTTTTTCCCTTTTGGAAGATACAGGAGCGAAACAATCAACCTATTTCTATTGGAAGACCAAAAAGATTCTTCCAATGTCTCCTTTCTGGGTCCAATGGAATTCATAGGTATAGGAAGAAGCCCCATCAAATAGAGATTTTTTCTTTCGACCATCTTTCGATTGTTAATACGAGATATAAGGACCACTACTACAAGCAGTACTACACCTTTGATCGTGAAATATCGATTGCTTGTTGCACCCTGTGAATCACGCGAAAGTAGGATACTCCAAATTCGGGGGTCAAAGAGTTTCATAAAACGTTCTTGGTGGAAAAAAATGTGAGTGAAAGATCCCACTGAATCGAATTTGATCCATGAATCTAAGAAATAGTGAGAATTCTTGATCTCTCTCAATATCTCTCTCAATTCGAATATCCAGGATTTGAATTTCATTGATTCCTCCTAAAGATTTCATTTCAATTGGAATTTGGTTATTCACGATGTACGATGATCCCTGTTAAGCAT